AGATGTGGCTCCGGATATTCCTTTATCATTTCGTTCAACAGGAAGAGTTCCTCGAATTCTATGAATTGTTCTAGAATACTATTTTCTTGAATGATATTAAAGAAAGTTTCGGATTGCCTAGTATTCCACCAATTAGTAACCCAGGATTCTAGACTTTTATGAAATAAAAGAGAGATACACCCAGGCAAAAATACTATAGATGCAAGATATAGAAGGGGAATGAATGCTTTCTTTTTTTCCATTTTTTTTCATCTGTGAATTCTTAATGAACCCACCTCGTTTGTAAACTCTATGCGATCCAATATTTCTATCAAGCAATGAGTTCTATTACAAGGTATCTTTCCTTTGAATCTATTCACTGTTTTTTATTTGTGATGTATTGGTTATGGTTAGTCCTTGAATATATAAAGAATAGCCAAATAGAATAAGAGTCCGTCTCAAATTCGAATGAAGAAATAATAAAAAATCTTATTTTTTTTACTGATATCTCAAACTGATATCTCAATCGAGAAAATTCGCAGCAATTGTCTTGTGTCCTTTCGATGAATGTCCCAAATAGGCCCTTTCAAATTTCGAGACGAGCTAACTCCCTTATTTATCAAAATATAAAAAAATTGGACCTAATCCCGAAATGGAATATTTTGATATAGGAGATGCCTCTATTATTTTTTTATTTTTTACCTCCTGATGAGAAATAATTTTCAGTTCATTTCAAAATACTTCAATCGGTACACGCAAGAAATAGGCTAATTCCGCAGCTTTTTGTTCAATTTCGCGTGGAGTCAAATTCTCATCAGTACGAGTCAAGGGAATAGCTCCCTGGCCTCGGATGTCCATATAAAGGACACGCCGGGCATAAATACCCTCTTTAACTTCTATTCTGATGGACTGAACATCTTTCATAAAGAATCGAAGGAAGATGCGACGATTTTTTCCAGGAAATCCCCAACGAAAAATACACACAATTCCTTCCTTTCTATCGAATTGATCATAACCACTACCTACATTCCAGGAGATTGTGCACCACAAATAGGAACTAATAAAGAGACCTGCGATGCCATAGAAAGACATGACGAGCCCTTGTGGAAAAAAAATGATTTGCTGAGACGGAAATAAAGATATCAAATTCCTACCAAGATAACTGGACGTTCCAACCAACAAGAATCCTAATGAACCTAAAAAAAGGATAAAGGCCCAGCAGAAATTACTTATTTTTCGAGACCCCGTTATAAGTTCTATCCATATATGTTCTGATCGCCAACTCATACTAGATCCGGTTGCATTTTATTGAAATTGAGAGAATAACCCCCCAAAAATTTGACTTTATTCTTTTTCCGAAGTAACTCTCATCAACTAGCACTATTCTGATGGGAACCTTTAGGCATAATTCATCGAATTGGCTAGATGTAAAATACTAGTATCCCCTTTATATGATCTCCTATAGATAGAGATAGTGACATGCATTTCATTGACTTTACATTTCAGAGATCTGCGGATCCTGATCTATTTTAAAATAGCTATAATTAAATTATTTTAAACATATAACATATTTCCACATGCATAAGAGCTCTTTCAGTTACATTTAATTCATGTTCGGAAGAAGGCACATCTTATACTATAGTCTACTAAATGGATATCCATTTTATGATCCATGTCTAATCTAAGTCTTGAAAAAAATGGCTGAGATTGGGTCGCATCGGGTTTAAAAAATCTTGTTTCTTTGAACATGAAGAGATAAAGAAGCCATTGCAATTGCCGGAAATACTAGGCCCACTAAAGGCACAAAAATAGATGGTAAGTTGAGAGTTGTCATAGAATGGGTACCTCGGTTTAATATTTGTACCTGTTATTCTTAATATTATATATTTTTAAATAGATTTAACGTTATTAATTTTAAGTCGTATATAATTATACTATAAATGAATATATAATAAGTGCAAGGAATGTAGAACTAAAAAAATGTACTTATGAATTTAATTTTTCTACATGGAATATATGTCTGATAAACTAACAGCTTGTTCGCCACAAAAAAATAATTGACCTTAAAGGTCTACTTGATTCCATTTTTAGTCGAAGGAAAGAAAGCGTGGAGCTGAAATAACTCATTCAGAACGCCTTTTAAAAGATTACGTGGTACGATTGTATCGAATAAGCCCTTATGGAATAAATATTCAGCCGCTTGTGAACCTTCAGGTACTGTCTTATTCAATGTTTGTTCAATTACCCGTTTACCCGCAAATGCAATGTAGGCATTGGGTTCAGCAATAATGATATCCCCCAACATACCAAAACTAGCCGTCACCCCACCAGTAGTAGGAGATGTAAGGATTGATATATAGAATAACTTTTTATTTGATTGATAATCATATAAAGCCGAAGATATTTTAGCCATTTGCATCAAACTCAAACTTCCTTCTTGCATCCGTGCGCCTCCGGAAGCACATACTAAAATAAGAGGTAGAAATTTATTGGTAGCATACTCGACCAACCGGGTGATTTT